TTTTCTATCCCGTTGTTTCGGACCATAGATCGAGCCAAGGGTCACAACTTCTTCTACTCATCCTGTATATTGTCCTTTTCATTCCGTGTTGCATTAGAAACTTATTATTATACGAGATTATACGAAAATGAATCCTTCCTAGGAGGGAACAAATATTTATCTTTTCGATGAGAGTTTGTACACAACATGGGAGAAACCTATCTTCTATTTATAATAATTGAAGAAAAGGTTCCATCATATATAGTGAATTGATACTCCCGACTCCCACAAAATCATTTCTTTCGTTCAATAGTTACTCGTTATTAGTTAATAATCCTAGTGATTGGATCTATATGCGTATTCCGATAGGAAATGAAATAGTAAAATGATTTTTCGTCGAATGACTATTCATTTATTGTATTTTCAAATAGGGGGCAGGAAGGATCTATGGGAAAATGGTGGTTCAATTCAATGTTGTCTAACGAGGAGTTAGAACACAGGTGTGGGCTAGGTAAATCAATGGACAGTCTTGGTCGTCCTGTTGGAAATACCAGTGGAAGTGAAGATCCTATTCTAAATGATACGAATAAAAACAATCATAATCAGGGTTGGCGCGAAAGTAATAGTTGCAGTAATGTTGATCATTTTTTCGGTGTCAGGGACATTTGGAGTTTCATCTCTGATGACACTTTTTTAGTTAGGGATAGTAATGGTAACAGTTATTCCGTATATTTTGATATTGAAAATCGGGTTTTTGAGATTGACACTGATAGTTCTTTTCTGAGTGAACTAGAAACTGCTTTTTCTAGTTATCTGAATAGCGGGTCTAAGAGTGACAATCGCTACTATGATCATTATATGTATGATACTACGTATAGTTGGAATAATCACATTAATAGTTGCATTGATAGTTATCTTCGTTCTGAAATCAGTATTGATAAGTACATTTCGAGTGGTAGCGACAATCACATTTACAGTTATATTTATAGTTACATTTGTAGTGGTGAAAGTGTAAGTGATAGTGACAGGGGGAGTTCTAGTATAAGAACTGGCGGTAATGGCAGTGATTTCAATATAAGAGGAAGATCTAATGATTTCGATGGAAATAAAAAATACAGACATTTATGGGTTCAATGCGAAAATTGTTATGGATTAAATTATAAGAAATTTTTTAGGTCAAAAATGAATATTTGTGAACAATGTGGATATCATTTGAAAATGGGTAGTTCAGATAGAATCGAACTTTCGGTTGATTCGGGCACTTGGGATCCTATGGACGAAGACATGGTCTCTATTGACCCCATTGAATTTCACTCGGAAGAGGAACCTTATAGAGATCGTATCAATTCGTATCAAAGAAAGACAGGTTTAACTGAGGCTGTTCAAACAGGCATAGGTCAACTAAATGGGATTCCCATAGCCATTGGGGTTATGGATTTTCAGTTCATGGGGGGTAGTATGGGATCCGTAGTAGGCGAGAAAATCACCCGGTTGATCGAATATGCTGCTAATAGATCTCTACCTGTTATTATGGTGTGTGCTTCTGGAGGAGCACGCATGCAAGAAGGAAGTTTGAGTTTGATGCAAATGGCTAAAATATCTTCCGCTTTATATGATTATCAATTCAATAAAAAGTTATTCTATGTATCAATCCTTACATCTCCTACAACCGGCGGAGTAACGGCCAGTTTTGGTATGTTGGGAGATATTATTATTGCTGAACCCAATGCCTACATTGCATTTGCGGGGAAAAGAGTAATTGAACAAACATTGAATAAGACAGTACCTGACGGTTCACAAGCAGCTGAGTATTTATTCCATAAGGGCTTATTTGATCCAATCGTACCACGTAATCCTTTAAAAGGTGTTCTGAGTGAATTATTTCAGCTACACGGTTTCTTTCCCTTGAATCAAAATTCAAGTAGAGCGCTAGGCTCAGTTATTTGTAGCGAACTTTAGTTCATCGGAATCAAAGTCAAAATAAGAAGAGTGGAGTTTTCTTTGGTAACATAAGTTCTATAGGAAGTTTCGGATAATTACTTTTTTTGATGCAGATTTTTTATCCTACCCCTATTCATGATTAGTAATCAGGAACCCCCTATCAGGAGGAAAAGAGTGAATTCTTCCTTCCGCGGAATGGAATTGGGAAAAAAAATCAAAAGAATTTCATGTTCCCTTCTTTCATATTAATATATATCGTATTAATATATATAGAATAATTCAAATCTATAAGGGAAGTGTTGCATATTTTTATATCTCCCGAGGACCTACACTTTTGACTATGAATTCCTGTTGGATCGGATTCTAACAAATCCTTAGGAAACTCGTAAGAAACTCTTTATTAGAAGATAAGGGCGGTAGAACAAGAATAATAAAGCGGATTATCATCCATCTATTTCTTGTAGAAAGGTGAATAGATACACTTATTTAGCTCTACATTCCTTGCACTTATTATATACTTAATAATACTTATAATAGATATACTTATCATAAGATAAAATATCTTTATAACAGGTACAAATATTAAATCGAGGCACCCATTCTATGACAGATTTCAATTTACCCTCTATTTTTGTGCCTTTAGTGGGCTTAGTGTTTCCAGCAATTGCAATGGCTTCTTTATCTCTTCATGTTCAAAAAAACAAGATTGTTTAGACCTGATAGGACAAAATTTCATCCATTTATTTCAACACTTGGACTTGGATCATAATAGGGATATCCATTTAGTGGAATATGATACGACATGTGGCTCCCTCCGGGCACAAATCAAAAAGTGATTATACATGCGGATACATTATATATGGATAAATGCATGTATATGGGGGGATAGCTGTTTTAAAATGGATCAGAGCGGATATCTGAAATAGAAAGTTAACGTATCTCTATTATGTAGATATACATAGTGGTGGTATTATACGAAGGGGATGTTATTATTTTATATCTAACCAATTTGATGAATTACTCCTAATAGTTCGCGTCATAATAGTGCTAGTTGATGAGAGTTACTTCGGGAGCAAAATAAAAAAAGTAAAATCAAATTCATTTGGCTTATTCTCTTCTCTCAATTCCAATAGGATGCAACTGGATCTAGTATGAACTATCGATCAGAACGTATATGGATAGAACTTATAACGGGGTCTCGAAAAACAAGTAATTTCTGCTGGGCCTGTATCCTTTTTTTAGGTTCACTAGGATTCTTATTGGTTGGAACTTCCAGTTATCTTGGTAGGAATCTGATATCTTTATTCCCGTCTCAGCAAATCATTTTTTTTCCCCAAGGAATCGTGATGTCTTTCTATGGGATCGCAGGTCTGTTCATTAGTTCCTATTTGTGGTGCACAATTTCGTGGAATGTAGGTAGCGGTTATGATCGCTTCGATAGAAAAGAAGGAATAGTGTGTATTTTTCGTTGGGGATTTCCTGGAATAAATCGTCGCATCTTCCTTCGATTCCTTATGAGAGAGATTCAATCGATCAGAATGGAAGTTAAAGAGGGTCTTTATCCTCGACGTGTCCTTTATATGGAAATCAGAGGCCAGGGCGCCATTCCCTTGACCCGTACTGACGAAAATTTGACTCCACGAGAAATTGAACAAAAAGCTGCTGAATTGGCCTATTTCTTGCGCGTGCCAATTGAAGTATTTTGAAATGAAGGGAATGAATGCTTTCTCAGCATGAGGGAAGGGACCCAGGAACCCCCTTTTAAATATAACTGAAGCTTCTTCGGAACGTTCATTCGAGCAAAACATGTTAGATTCTATTTCCCCTGTTCCGTTGGTAATCCTTCTGTGGCCCATAGAATAAAGCAGGCGGACGTATACGGAACAACCATAATAAGAAGCAATTTTGATCGACCAAAACTCCTTTTTCCGCATATAGAACTCAATTCTACTAGTAACAAGTCTAATAAGTATGTATTCATCACACATATCAGAGCATTTCGGAATACATAATTTCTCTTTTTAGGGCCAATACTTTGGATTAATACATTAGATACAGATGTATCATATCTCGTTAATTATCTTTCTTTTGTCAATCGATGTTTCTTTTTTGATCCTTTCTTTAGCTCCTGGATAACCAAACGTTTAGATCTCTCATAACTATCCAATTTCTCTCTCGTTTTGTCACCTATTTCGGATTTCATCATTAATATTTTTCAGAAATATCCCCTCAATTATTCCTGGGTCGTGGGTAGCCAGTGAAAATTTCGAAAAAATAATTGAGGGGAGTTCTTTCGTCTCGAAATCAAAATAATATTCATTATTTCAAGCGGTTCTTTTGGGCATTCATCGAAAGAACAAATGAAGATAGAATTGGTTCGAATTTGACCAACTGAGATATCTGGGAAAAGTATTTGATTATTTCTTCATTCGAAACGGGCCCTTATTCTATTTCTATTTCTATATTCTTTCTAGATCCAAGGACTAAACAATTAAAAAAAAAAAAAGGAATAGATCCATAGGTTCCATACCTTGTTATAGAACTCATGCTTCATAGAAATATCGGATCAGATAGAGTCGGCGAATGAAGCGGGTTCATTAACAATTCACAGATGAAAAGTGTCAAAAAAGAAAGCATTGACTCCCCTCCCGTATCTTGCATCTATAGTCTTTTTGCCCTGGTGGATCTCTCTCTCATTTAATAAAAGTCTGGAACCTTGGGTTACTAATTGGTGGAATACCGGACAATCCGAAACTTTTTTGAATGATATTCAAGAAAAGAACGTTCTAGAAAGATTCATAGAATTAGAACAACTATTCCTGTTGGATGAAATGATAAAAGAGTACCCGGAGACACAGATACAAAAGCTTCGTATAGGAATCCACAAAGAGACGATGCAATTGGTCAAAATGCACAACGAAGATCATATCCATATCATTTTGGATTTCTCGACAAATATAATCTGTTTTGCTATTCTAAGTGGTTATTCTATTCTGGGTAATGAAGAACTTGTCATTCTGAATTCTTGGGTTCAGGAATTCCTCTATAACTTAAGCGACACAATAAAGGCTTTTTCTATTCTTTTATTAACTGATTTATGTATCGGATTCCACTCACCCCGGGGGTGGGAACTAATGATTGGTTCGGTCTACAAAGATTTTGGATTTGCTCATAACGATCAAATTATATCTGGTCTTGTTTCTACTTTTCCAGTCATTCTAGATACAATTTTGAAATATTGGATCTTCCATTATTTAAATCGTGTATCTCCTTCACTTGTAGTGATTTATCATTCAATGAATGAATGAAGAACTCATTTGATCTGCTGATATCAATCAAATCATGATGCTACTTCGTACATAAACAAACCGTTTTGAAGCTTACTCACTCTTTATACTTCTACCCGCCCAGGGGATTCCTACTATACTTCAGTACAATTATTCCAGTACAACGGCAGAATCATGGATAGGGAACTATGCTAGCTACCTACCTAATTTATTGTAGAAATTTCCGGGATCAATTATTGGACCATGCAAAATAGAAATACCTTTTCCTGGGTAAAGAAAGAGATGACTCGATTCATTTCCGTATTGATCATGATATATGTAATAACTCGGACATCTATTTCAAATGCATATCCTATTTTTGCGCAGCAGGGTTATGAAAATCCACGAGAAGCAACCGGGCGTATTGTATGTGCCAATTGCCATTTAGCTAATAAGCCCGTGGATATTGAGGTTCCACAAGCTGTGCTTCCTGATACTGTATTTGAAGCAGTTGTTAGAATCCCTTATGATATGCAACTGAAACAAGTTCTTGCTAATGGTAAAAAGGGGGCTTTGAATGTGGGGGCTGTCCTTATTTTACCCGAGGGATTCGAATTAGCTCCCCCCGATCGTATTTCTCCCGAGCTGAAAGAAAAGATGGGCAATCTGTCTTTTCAGAGCTATCGCCCCACTAAAAGAAATATTCTTGTAGTGGGTCCTGTTCCTGGTCAGAAATATAGTGAAATCGTCTTTCCCATTCTTTCTCCGGACCCTTCTACTAAGAAAGACGTTCACTTCTTAAAATATCCCATATACGTAGGCGGGAACAGGGGAAGGGGTCAGATTTATCCCGACGGGAGCAAGAGTAACAATACAGTCTATAATGCTACAGCAGCAGGTATAGTAAGCAGAATAGTACGTAAAGAAAAAGGGGGATATGAAATAAGCATAGCCGATGCATCGGATGGACACCAAGTGGTTGATATTATACCTCCAGGACCAGAACTTCTTGTTTCAGAGGGTGAATCCATCAAGCTTGATCAGCCATTAACGAGTAATCCCAATGTGGGTGGATTTGGTCAGGGAGATGCAGAAATAGTACTTCAAGATCCATTACGTGTCCAAGGTTTGTTGTTCTTCTTGGCATCTGTTATCCTAGCACAAATCTTTTTGGTTCTCAAAAAGAAACAGTTTGAGAAGGTTCAATTGTCCGAAATGAATTTCTAGATCCACGGATTCATCAAGTTGGTAAAAAGGGCCGAATTATTGTTGATCAATGCAATTATGTATGATCCAAAAAAATATGGAAAGCCCCTTGTCTTGCTTTGTTTATACTGCTTTTCTGCGAGATGCCGGGAATTGCTTGTATCCCATTCCTAGTAATAGTATGTATATTGCGAAGAAGACTACTTGACCCCCCCCCCTTTTTTTTTTTCAATCCAAATTGGAGCGGTGTGACGCTTCTTATTGCCAGATTGTAAATGCCATGGAATGCATCAATAGTTTTTTCTATCTAATAGAATCGAATTCTAATAGACAATAGGCGGCATAACATTAAGTAGGAAGAGAATACGCGGCAAGGGATAAATGAAAGAATGATTCTGGGAGGGATTACTTGTCTTCCTAATTTTCGACACAAGAAAAGGAATTTTCCGCCCTTTTCTTGTGTCGAAATAATAATGATTCTTGATCTTGTTCGTCAAAGATTACTGTTTTCTTTTCCAGGTCTATCGGAACCTCTTTCTTTAGATTCATAAGAAGTGGCGGACAAACAAAAAAGGGGGATGGCTTAGTAAACAAATAGAACTTCTTCAACGAACTTATCAAATTTCAAGTAAAAAAAAAAAGAAAATTTTAAGATGAGATAATAAATAAGGATTTGGATATGTGCAAAAATCCAAGATTTTCCCCTTTCAACCGGAACATTAAGAGTCTTTTTTTACTTGATGAAATATGAAATTTTATTTTTTATTTTTATAGAATTTTTATAGAATAGAGTAGAGTAAGGTTCAATTCAATTAGTATAGAAATGGTTTGCAGGATGTCTCATCTGTAGAAATCCTGTGTCATCCAAAAAATCAATTGATTCCTTCTTTCTTCTTGTTTCGGAAGGGGCCCTCATACTATGGCGGAACAGATACTATGAATCAATCAAGGGATTCCATTTTTCAAAAACATCATCAGAAACAAAGCATCCTTTTATCATTTCTATGAAGCTAATATTATGATTATGTTGACTGGATGAATTTCCAACTTTTTTTATGTTATGGAATAGATCAAACAAAGCCTTACCCGAAGAGTAAGAACTCAATAG